TTGATATCTTCTTTTTATAAAGCAAATCGACTTCGATTCTTGAATAATCCACATCACTTCTGCTTCTATTGTAACAAAAGATTCCCCTTTTATGTGGAAAAGGCCCGTATCAATAATTATGATTTTACGTATGGACAATTCCTCAATATCTTGTTCATTCGCAACAAAATATTTGATTTGTGCGGCGGTAAAAAAAAACATGCTTTTTTGGAGAGAGCTACTATTTCACCAATCGAGTCACAGGTATCTAACATATTCATACCTAAGGATTTTCCACAAAGTGGTGACGAAACGTATAACTTGTACAAATATTTCCATTTTGCAACTCGATCCGATCCATTCGTTCGTAGAGCTTTTTATTCGATCGCAGACATTTCGGGAACACCTCTAACAGAGGGAGAAATAGTCCATTTTGAAAGAACTTATTGTCAACCTCTTTCAGATCTGAATCTATCTGATTCAGAAGGGAAGAACTTGCATCAGTATCTCAATTTCAATTCAAACATGCGTTTGATTCACACTCCATGCTCTGAGAAAGATTTACCATCCGAAAATAGGAAAAAACGGAGTCTTTGTCTAAAGAAATGCCTTGAGAAAGGGCAGATGTATAGAACCTTTCAACGAGATAGTGCTTTTTCAACTCTCTCAAAATGGAATCTATTCCAAACATATATGCCATGGTTCCTTACTTCGGCAGGGTACAAATATCTAAATTTTTTATTTTTAGATACTTTTTCAGACCTATTGTCCATACTAAGTAACAGTCCAAAATTTGTATCCATTTTTCATGATATTATGTATGGATCAGATATATCATGGCGAATTCTTCAGAAAAAAGGGTGTCTTCCACAATGGAATCTGATAAGCGAAATTTCGAGAAAGTGTTTACATAATTTTCTTATGTTCGAAGAAATTATTCATCGAAATAATGAGTCACCATTGATATCGACACATCTGAGATTGCCAAAGGTTCATGAGTTCCTCTATTCAATCCTTTTCCTTCTTCTTGTTGTTGGATATCTCGTTCGTACACATCTTCTCTTTGTTTCCCGAGCCTCTAGTGAGTTACAGACAGAGTTCGAAAAGGTCAAATCTTTGATGATTCCACCATACATGATTGAGTTGCGAAAACTTCTGGATAGGTATCCTACATCTGAACTGAATTCTTTCTGGTTAAAGAATCTCTTTCTAGTTGCTCTGGAACAATTAGGAGATTCTCTAGAAGAAATCCGGGGTTCTGTTTCTGGCGGCAACATGCTATTGGGTGGTGATCCCGCTTATGGGGTCAAATCAATCCGTTCTAAGAAGAAATATTTGAATATCAATTTCATCGATCTCATAAGTATCATACCAAATCCCACCAATCGAATCACTTTTTCAAGAAATACGAGACATCTAAGTCATACAAGTAAAGAGATCTATTCATTGATAAGAAAAAGAAAAAACGTGAACAGTGATTGGATTGATGATAAAATGGAATCCTGGGTTGCGAACAGTGATTCGATTGATGATGAAGAAAGAGAATTTTTGGTTCAGTTCTCCACCTTAACGACAGAAAAAGGGATTGATCAAATTCTATTGAGTCTGACTCATAGTGATTATTTATCTAGTGATCATTTATCAAAGAACGACTCTGGTTATCAAATGATTGAACACCCGGGAGCAATTTACTTACGATATTTAGTTGACATTCATAAAAAGTGTCTAATGAATTATGAGTTCAATACATCCTGTTTAGCAGAAAGACGGATATTCCTTGCTCATTATCAGACAATCACTTATTCACAAACCTCGTGTGGGGCTAATAGTTTTCATTTCCCGTCTCATGAAAAACCCTTTTCGCTCCGCTTAGCCCTATCCCCCTCTAGGGGTATTTTAGTGATAGGTTCTATAGGAACTGGACGCTCCTATTTGGTCAAATACCTAGCGACAAACTCCTATGTTCCTTTGGTATTTCTGAACAAGTTCCTGGATAACAAGCCTAAAGGTTTTCTTATTGATGATATCGATATTGATGATAGTGACACTATTGATGATAGTGACGAGAGTGATGCTAGTGACGATATCGATCTTGACCTCGATACGGAGCTGCTAACTCTGATGAATGCGCTAAATATGGATATGATGCCGGAAATAGACCGATTTTCTATCACCCTTCAATTCGAATTAGCAAAAGCAATGTCTCCTTGCATAATATGGATTCCAAACATTCATGATCTGGATGTGAATGAGTCGAATTACTTATCCCTCGGTCTATTAGTGAACTATCTATCCAGGGATTGTGAAAGATGTTCCACTAGAAATATTCTTGTTATTGCTTCGACTCATATTCCCCAAAAAGTGGATCCCGCTCTAATAGTTCCGAATAAATTAAATACATGCATTAAGATACGAAGGCTTCTTATTCCACAACAACGAAAGCACTTTTTCAATCTTTCATATACTAAGGGATTTCACTTGGAAAAGAAAATGTTCCATACTAATGAATTCGGGTCCATAA